TTGGGATTGGTGGATCATTTTCTATCCCGCAGTTTCAGGCTATAGATCAAGCCAAGGGGGGCTCCTCTCTACCCACCCTGTATATTGTCTTTTTCATTTCATGTTGCAATAGAAACTTATTATTTGATTATATGATACGAGATTATACGAGAATGAATTCTTCATTTCATTTATAGGTTATATTCTAGTATAGGAAGAAACAACTATTTATCTTTTTATCTTTTCGATGAGCATTTTTTTGTACATGACATGAGAGAAACCTCTTTTTATATTTCTAATTGAGGATTCTAGATCCTATCATAATATATATATCAATATATATATTGATAGTGATACCCTGAATTACCCCAAAAAAGAATCATTTCTTTCAATACTCACCTGTTGTTAGTTAACAATTCCAATGATTGGATCGTATGCTTAATTCTGATAGGAAATAAAATAGTAAAATGATTATTCATCGAATGACTATTCATCTATTATATTTTCATCAAATAGGGAGCAAGAAGACTCTATGAAAAAGTGGTGGTTCAATTCGATGTTGTCTAAGGAGAAGTTAGAACATAAGTGTGGTCTAAGTAAATCAATGGATAGTCTTAATGCTGTTGGACATACCGGTGGAAGCGAAGAGCCCATTCTAAATGATACGGAGAATAACATTCCTAGTTGGAGTGATAGTGGTAGTTATAGTTTCAGAAATGTTGATTATTTATTTGATATCAGGGATATTTGGAGTTTTATCTCTGATAACACTTTTTTAGTTAGGGATGGTAATGGTGACAGTTATTCTGTATATTTTGATATTGAAAATAAGATTTTTGAGATTGACAATAATAGTTTTTTTCTGAGTGAACTAGAAAATTTTTTTTCCAATTATTTGAATAGTAGGTCTAAGAGTAACAATCACTACTATTATCATTACATGTATGATACTCAATCTAGTTGGAATAATCACATTAATAGTTGCATTGATAGTTATCTTCGTTTTGAAGTCAGTATTCATAGTGACACTTTCCGCGGTACCGACAATTACAGTGACAGTTACATTTCTAGTTTCATTTGTACTGAAGGTAGTCAAAGCAGGAATTCTAGTATAAGAACTGGTGGTAACAACCGTGATTTCAATATAAGAGGAAGATCTAATGATTTGGATATAAATAAAAAATACAGAAATTTATGGGTTCAATGCGAAAATTGTTATGGATTAAATTATAAAAAATTTTTTAGGTCAAAAATGCATATTTGTGAACAGTGTGGATATCATTTGAAAATGAGTAGTTCAGATAGAATCGAACTTTTGATTGATCCGGGCACTTGGGATCCCATGGATGAAGATATGGTCTCTATGGACCCCATTGAATTTCATTCAGAGGAGGAACCTTATAGAGATCGTATCGATTCTTATCAAAGAAGGACAGGTTTAACTGAAGCTGTTCAAACAGGCATAGGTCAACTAAATGGTATTCCCATAGCAGTTGGGGTTATGGATTTTCAGTTCATGGGGGGTAGTATGGGATCCGTAGTAGGCGAGAAAATCACCCGTTTGATCGAGTATGCTACTAATCGATCTCTACCTGTCATTATTGTGTGTGCCTCTGGGGGAGCACGTATGCAAGAAGGAAGTTTGAGCTTGATGCAAATGGCTAAAATATCTTCTGCTTCATATAATTATCAATCAAATAAAAAGTTATTCTATGTATCAATCCTTACATCTCCTACAACTGGTGGAGTAACTGCCAGTTTTGGTATGTTAGGAGATGTTATTATTGCTGAACCCAACGCCTATATTGCTTTTGCGGGTAAAAGAGTAATTGAACAAACATTGAATAAAACAGTACCCGACGGTTCACAAGCGGCTGAGTATTCATTCCATAAGGGCTTATTTGACCCAATCGTACCGCGTAATCTTTTAAAAGGTGTTCTGAGTGAGTTATTTCAGCTGCACGGTTTCTTTCCTTTGAATAAAAACGCAAAAAAAAAAAATATCGAAATAAAATGAAAATATAGAATAGAAGTGATTTCTATGTCTACAAGGATGGGGGAATAATCAAATTTCTTAAACTTAAAGCGGATTATCATATATATTCGTCTAAAAAGATGAATAGGTACACTTCATTTAGTTCTCATTCCTTGCACTTATTAACTACTTAAATATTAATATTATTTAGAATAGTTTCTATATAATAGAGATACTTATCATAAGATATCTTTATAATAGGTACAAATATTAAATCGAGGTACCCATTCTATGACAGATCTTAACTTACCCTCCATTTTTGTCCCTTTAGTGGGCCTAGTATTTCCTGCGATTGCAATGGCTTCTTTATTTCTTCATGTCCAAAAAAATAAGATTGTCTAGATCCGATGGGACCAAATTTCATCAATTTATTTCAACACTGAATCATAATACAGATATTTGTTTAGTGTAATATGGGACAATATGTGGCTTTTTCCGAACACAAACGAAAGAACTGTTATGCATGCGGATACATGATATCCGCATAAATGTATGTATATGATATGCGGGTATATCTGGTTAAAAAAGATCGGCGAATATTTTTATAATAGAAAGTATATGTATCTAACCAATTATTCCTAATGGTTCATATCAGACTAGTGCTAGTTGATGAAAGTTACTTCGGCATCATGAAAAGTAAAGTCAAATTTTTTCTCAATTCCAATCGAATGCAACTGGGTCTAGTATAGTATGAACTGGCGATCAGAACATATATGGATAGAACTTATAACAGGGTCTCGAAAAGCAAGTAATTTTTGCTGGGCCTGTATCCTTTTTTTAGGTTCACTAGGATTCTTAGTGGTTGGAACTTCTAGTTATCTTGGTAGGAATCTTATACCTGGATTTCCATCTCAGCAAATCATTTTTTTTCCACAAGGAATCGTGATGTCTTTCTATGGGATCGCGGGTCTATTCATTAGTTCATATTTGTGGTGCACAATTTCATGGAATGTAGGTAGTGGTTATGACCGATTCGATAGAAAAGAAGGAATAATGTGTATTTTTCGTTGGGGATTCCCTGGAATAAATCGTCGCATCTTCCTTCGCTTCTTTATGAAAGATATCCAATCAATCAGAATGGAGGTTCAAGAGGGTCTTTTTCCTCGTCGTATTCTTTATATGGAAATCAGAGGCCAAGGAAACATTCCCTTGACTCGTACTGATGAGAATTTGACTCCGCGAGAAATTGAGCAAAAAGCTGCTGAATTGGCCTATTTCTTGCGCGTACCAATTGAAGTATTTTGAAATGAACCGAACGAAGAATGAATGTTTTCTCCACATAATAAAAGGAGCTTGCTAATTTCCTTTTTTTTTTAATACAATTGAAGTTTCCTCAGACTGTTCATTCGAGAAAAACATGTTAGATTCCATTTCTTCGTTCCGTTGACGCAACAACCCGCTAGAATAAAACAAAAGTTGGGGAACGTATATGGAACAACTACAACTATTCCAACTATAATAAATATAATAAACTATAATAAGAATACATTTTTTCTATACCAAAACCCTTTTGTATCCGTATTTGTATGCGTATAGGGCCCAACTCAATTCTTTTATACTAGTAAAAAGTCTAATAAGTCTAATTAAGTATGAATTCATCAAATATCCGAATATGTATTTCGTAATACAGAATTCATACTTTTAGGTTAAGCCTCAGATTTTGAACTGATACCGTATTCCTGTGCTGTGGTTAGACGGTGCAACATTTCGAAATAATTAATTGAGATACCCGGAAATCCTATTTACTTAATTTATTTACTTTTTATATATTCTCTATTTATTTATTTCTAATTTTTTTTCATCCGAAAAAGGACCCTTATTTTATTTCTATATTCCTTAATTCCTTCTGGATCTAAGGAGTCAATTATTATACAAAAATGGGAATAGATCCATAGGTTCCATACCTTGTTATAGAACTTGTGCTTTAGAGAAACATCAGATCAGATAGAGTTGACAAATGAAGCAGTTCATTAACAATTCACAGAGAAAAAAAATGAAAAAAAAGAAAGCATTGATTTCCCTCCCATATCTTGCATCTATAGTATTTTTGCCCTGGTGGGTCTCTCTCTCATTTCAAAAAAGTCTCGAACCTTGGATTATTAATTGGTGGAATACTAGGCAATCCGAAACTTTTTTGAATGATATTCAAGAGAAAAATGTTATAGAAAAATTCCTAGAATTAGAAGAACTATTCTTGTTGGATGAAATGATAAAAGAATACCCAGAGACACATATACAAAATATACAAAAGCTTCGTATAGGAATACACAAGGAAACGATACAATTGGTCAAAACACACAATGAATATCATCTCCATATCATTTTGCATTTTTCGACAAATATAATATGTTTCGCTATTTTAAGCGGTTATTTTATTCTGGGTAATGAAGAACTTGTCATTCTTAATTCTTGGGTTCAGGAATTCTTCTATAACTTAAATGACACAATAAAAGCTTTTTCTATTCTTTTAGTTACTGATTTATGGATTGGATTTCACTCGACCCATGGTTGGGAACTAATGATTGGTTCGATCTACAATGATTTTGGATTGGCTCATAACGACCAAATTATATCTGGTCTTGTTTCCACTTTTCCAGTTATTCTAGATACAATTGTGAAATATTGGATCTTCCGTTTTTTAAATCGCGTATCTCCTTCGCTTGTAGTCATTTATCATTCAATGAATGAATGAAGAACTTATTTGATCTCCTGATATCAATCCCAATTTTTCTTCGCGCATAAAGAAAGCATTTTCCATTTGACTTATTCTTTCTTTATACTTCTACCTCTTCAAGGTATTTGTCCTATTTCAATAGAATTATTTCAGTACAATGGCAGACTCGTGGATAGGGAACTATACTAGCTACCTATCTAATTTATTGTAGAAATTCCTGGATGAATGATTGGATCATGCAAAATAGAAATACTTTTTCTTTTTCTTGGGTAAAGGAACAGATCGCTCGATCTATTTCTGTATCGATCATGA